ATTAAGTAGGAATCATAGTTACTATTTTTTTGTGATCTATTTCATATATTCCGTGCTCCGGATACTAGAATGAATATCCGACGAGGTAAAACCATCTCTATCAAGATGACAGACCCATTCTCTGTACTATCAATAGGATCCATTATAACAAGTCACACACTCATATTCCGGAAATACAGAAAGAAAGAAATTCCACGATCGAACTACCAATAAGAAAATAATATAATGAGATAAAAATCCGAAACCTAAATGCTTTACTTTGTATTAAAAAGCTAAGAATTCGCGGTTCTTGTGAATCTAATTTAATTCATTGAAATTCCGTCCAATAAAACGGAAGAATTATAAATTTCCAAAATAATAGATAGGAATACTGCAAATAGAGCCATTGCAACACCCATCAAAGGAGTAGTTCCCCACCCAGGAGCTACTTTACCATATTCTGAATTCAATGGTTTTAATAAATCCCCTACAGCAGTTCGTCTTGGTCCAGATCTAGAACTACCCTCAACGGTTTGTGTAGCCATAAATCCTATTTTGTATTCATTGAGATCTGTTGACTTTGTATACCATTCCGTTGTAAATAAACGATTTTATCATAGATCCATTTTGATCTTGAAATTATATAATAATGGAAACAGCAACCCTAGTCGCCATCTCTATATCTGGTTTACTTGTAAGTTTTACTGGGTACGCCTTATATACTGCTTTTGGGCAACCCTCTCAACAACTAAGAGATCCATTCGAGGAACACGGGGACTAGTTGAAGTAAGGAGCCTCCCAACATTGGATTGGGAAGCTCCTTACTTCAATTGATATAATCAAAAATCATTTCATCTTTTTAGTTGGAACTTTAGGTGGTTCTCGAAAAAAGATAGCGAAAAATATTATCCCTAGAGTGGAGACTAAGAGGAATGTATAAACCAATGCTTCCATAAATTCGATCGTGCTTTACAATTATAGCTTCCATACCTATTTATTTATTTTTTATTTGGGATTATCTCCCGCATAAAGAAAAAAAAAGCAAGAGTCAAAGAAAAGGCGAAGATTCCAATCAAGATTTTTCGGTTAACTTATGTCAAATCACAAAAAAAAATAAAGAAAAAAAAAAATAACAGAGAAATCTTGTATCAGACTACTTGTCTTCTTGTAGTTGGATCTCCAAGTTTTTGGAATGCTCCAAATTCCACTTGAGCATCCAAATCTGGGTCAATACCAGCAAAAACATCTCTGAACAAGGTTCTAGCACCATGCCAAATGTGCCCGAAGAAGAAAAGCAGAGCAAAAGAAGCATGTCCAAAAGTAAACCACCCTCTCGGACTGCTACGAAAAACCCCATCAGATTTCAAAGTAGCACGATCTAATTCAAAAATTTCACCTAATTGAGCGCGCCTAGCATATTTTTTTACAGTAGCGGGATCACTATAACTGACTCCATTGAGTTCACCGCCATAGAACTCAACAGTTACACCCACTTGTTCGACACTATACTTCGATTCTGCCCTTCTAAAAGGAACGTCGGCTCTAACAATTCCGTCTCCATCTACCAAAACAACCGGAAATGTTTCAAAAAAAGTAGGCATACGACGTACAAAAAGTTCACGCCCTTCTTTATCTCTAAAGATAGGATGTCCTAACCACCCAACAGCTATTCCATCTCCGTTGTCCATTGAGCCCGCTCTGAATAATCCCCCTTTTGCGGGATTATTGCCGATGTAATCATAAAAAGCCAATTTTTCAGGAATTTTAGACCAAGCTTCCGATAAACTTTGATTTTTGGCTAGCCCAGCGCCAACTCTTCGATATATTTCTTGCTGGAAGTATCCCTGATCCCATTGATAACGAGTGGGACCAAATAATTCGATAGGGGTAGTTGCTGAACCATACCACATAGTTCCAGCAACAACAAAAGCTGCAAAAAAGACAGCAGCGATACTACTAGAAAGGACGGTTTCAATATTGCCCATACGTAATCCTTTGTATAGACGTTGGGGTGGGCGGACACTAAGATGAAATAGACCCGCTAATATGCCTAAAGTACCTGCTGCAATATGATGAGAGGCTATTCCTCCCGGAACAAAAGGATCAAAACCTTCTACACCCCACGCTGGATTTACAGGTTGTACCTTTCCAGTTAGTCCATAAGGATCGGACACCCATATTCCAGGACCATACAACCCTGTTACATGAAATGCGCCAAAACCAAAGCAAGCCACTCCTGAAAGAAATAAATGAATTCCAAAGATCTTGGGCAAATCCAAAGAAGGTTTTCCTGTACGTTCATCACAAAATATTTCTAAATCCCAATACACCCAATGCCAAATAGCTGCTAAGAAGCACAAGCCAGAAAACACAATATGTGCACCGGCCACACCTTCGTAACTCCAAATACCCGGATTCGTTATAGTTCCTCCTGTTATACTCCAACCGCCCCATGAATTGGTTATTCCTAAACGAGTCATGAAAGGTATAACGAACATACCTTGTCTCCACATTGGATCAAGAACGGGGTCAGAGGGATCAAAAACTGCTAATTCATATAAAGCCATCGAACCGGCCCAACCAGCAACCAAAGCTGTATGCATTATATGGACAGAAAGCAAACGACCGGGATCATTCAATACGACGGTATGAACACGATACCAAGGCAAACCCATGTAAATACCCCTTTATCAACGAAAAATAGACACTATGTAACTTTATTGCATTGGAAAAAACTATGCTACGGACCTCCCCTTTTCAGTGGATTATCTCGGAGAAAGTATTAATATTTGTTTTATTCTTGTTTTTTTAGTAAAAATGGAACAATTCGGTTCGTAGGAACAAAGAGAAGCAGATCTATTCTATATCCGATAAGTACCAATACGCAATGGGGGTTGATCCCATTTTCTATGAACGGATGAATACATATTTGTTAATCATTCAAAAGACCTATTCGTAAGAATATTTTCCCAGTCTTATGGATAAAATATGATAAAAGACAATATTATTAAGATGATAAAGACATTGTTACGCTTCCACATCAAAGTGAAATATAGTACTTAATTCTTTTTTCTTTCATTTTATGCCTATTGGTGTTCCAAAAGTGCCTTTTCGAAGTCCTGGAGAGGAAGATGCCTCTTGGGTTGACGTATAGTGCGACTTGTCAGATATATTGGGTCATACGGGATTTCCCCGTTCTCTCCCCCGATCGAGATATCCTCTGTTTCGCCCAAGAAAGATTGAATTATCAAAAATTTGGAGCGTGAAGTGCAATTAGATCTATTTTGAGGGGTATTAAAATGAATATTATCAATTTAAATAATTTATGGTTAGCTTTGTTGGACCAATAAAATGAAGTATCCAGGCTCCGTTTAGAAAAAACCCAATTGGTAATATATTTATGATTATTAATACTTATATCATAGATCATAAAAGATTTTTTTGTTATTGAATAAGAGAATAATCTCAAACTTTTAATCAAGCGAATAATATGATAAATACAATATGATAAATACGTCGAATATTTGGCAGAAGATATGAAATGAATTGAAAAAGAAGTAAGTCGTAGGAAAAAAGGCGTAGTATTAGTAGCATTTGTCCTATATGTGCAAATCAAAATCGGTTTTTTTTACTCGGAGTAGAGCATAAACCTAAAAGAATTGTAAAAGCCCATTCAGGAACAAGAAAATGACATCGTGATTTGGATTAGATCTCGATGAAACAATACATCAATGAGAAGTTAGTTCGATAAGTTTACTGGATTTTTTTTATAGGGAAAGAGTACAAAACTCATCTTTCTTGAAAAATGGAAGAAAATCGTTAATAAATTCGAAAATGAAATTAGAAAGGTGTCCCGCTATGAAAAAAAAAGAAAGAGGGCTGGAATCTACACATTGATTCTTTTTTTTCGCAATTTTTGTTGAACCGTATGCATCAAAAGGTGCATGTACGGCTCTTAAGGGATACAAATTTGATCCTAATCAACCGACTTTATCGAGAAAGATTACTTTTTTTAGGCCAAGAGGTTGATAGCGAGATCTCGAATCAACTTATTGGTCTTATGGTATATCTCAGTATAGAGAATGATAACAAAGATCTTTATTTGTTTATAAACTCTCCCGGCGGATGGGTAATACCCGGGGTAGCTATTTATGATACTATGCAATTTGTGCAACCTGATGTGCATACAATATGCATGGGATTAGCCGCTTCAATGGGATCTTTTATCCTGGTTGGAGGAGAGATTACCAAACGTTTAGCATTCCCTCACGCTTGGCGCCAATGAGTTTTTTAAGAAAAAAAGACTATGCCTTCGCCATATAAAATATGAATATTAAGTAATAATAGCATGGCACTTCGAATTCGATATGCATTTTTTTTTTTTAACATAGATTATATATCGAAAGAGGAGTATGAAATTAGTATAAAATAAAGGGTATTCCCGATTTTATCCGGGGCCTTTTCAGCGTCACAAACTTTTTGATTTTCACCCTGAAGACTTTTAACAATATTTATGGTATTGTTATGAAAGAGTACGAAAAAAACTTTGGGATTGCTGAATCACAAACGAGATAAATATATAAAAAGCAACGGAGCCATCATAGTATTTTTTAACTGTCCCGAAAGGAAGGATGGTAATTGGATTATTTGCCGATCCGGATCTGAGAAAATAAACCCTATATCTATATTTTTTTCTCTTTCTTTGATTTGATGGAAGGTCAAAGTGAATCCCATTGTGGAGCCGTATGCAATGTGCAAAAGATGCCTATGCCTGTACGGTTGCTCAATTCTATCTTTTTTTTATTATTCTTTATCTCTTCTCCTCACCTCATCATCCGAGATAGAGGAACCCTTTGGTATATCATCAGGGTAATGATACATCAACCTGCGAGTTCTTTTTATGAGGCACAAACGGGAGAATTTATCCTGGAAGCAGAAGAACTATTGAAACTGCGCGAAAGCATCACAAGGGTTTATGTACAAAGAACAGGCAAACCATTATGGGTTGTATCCGAAGATATGGAAAGGGATGTTTTTATGTCAGCAACAGAAGCCCAAGCTCATGGAATTGTTGATCTTGTAGCGGTTGACTAAAAATAACAGTAATCCTGCGCAAATCCGCAACTTGAGATTTTTGACTTATTACTGGGTTTAATAATATTCTATTCATCTATTAAATAGAGAAGTAATTCATAAGCAGCCGGTTAGGATCGATCTAAACCAGCCCATTCATTATGTATACGATTCAACATGCCAACTATTAAACAACTTATTAGAAACACAAGACAGCCAATCAGAAATGTCACGAAATCCCCTGCTCTTCGGGGATGTCCTCAGCGCCGAGGAACATGTACTAGGGTGTATGTGCGACTCGTTCAGATCCTCGATGGTACAAACTAAAGGAAACCAATTTTCCAGTATCAATGATCAGTACCAGTGAATAGGATAAAATGGAAGGAAAAAGGCGATTCACTATCTAAAAAAAAAAGATCTATTATATCCTTCTATTGTGTTGAAATTTATGGTTTCCATTGGTGCAAATCCAATCATTTCAATTTGGAATTGAAGATGAAAAAAATTCCTCATTGGTAACAAATGGTTATCCATTAAGCGAGGGAAATCCGATTTTCAAAACCGAAATCTTATGTCTCTACTATTGCAAAAACGGACTAAGAGGGTCAGCTACCCAGCTAATCTTCATAATTAAATATCGTTACTGTATCGATAGATCTCGTTGTGAAAGACCTATGACTAGATAATTGATGGGTAGAGCCAAAGAATGTGAACTGTACAAGTTACCAATAGCATTGATTAAATGAAGTAAGGGGCTCCGGTGTATAGAGAGGACCTCACCGTTTAAGACGTAACCATAGAAACGATGGAACCCACTCTTTCTTTATTCATTTCTATTTATTACTTTTTTATGTTTTTTGATACTTAGTATCAATACAATTTCTTAGCTCGAGGCGAAATGCCTATAAAAAAAGACAAATTGTGGTCGGGAAGGTTATAGTAGCAAAAGCCATTGGAATTTTTAGTTTATACATTGGAAGAATCCGTTTTGTTATTAATAAACTAGGAAAGAGGAAAAGAATAACTGAAAGAAAAGAAATCAATTAGTTATTCATTAAAATTCATTTATTCAATGACCAGAATTAAACGAGGATATATAGCTCGGAGACGTAGAGCAAAAATTCGTTTATTTGCATCAAGCTTTCGGGGGGCTCATTCAAGACTTACTCGAACAATTATTCAACAGAAAATAAGAGCTTTGGTTTCGTCTCATCGAGATAGAGATAGGCAAAAGAGAGATTTTCGTCGTTTGTGGATCACTCGAATAAATGCAGTAATTCGCGAGAATGGGGTATCCTATAGTTATAGTAGATTTATACACAATCTGTACAAGAGACAGTTGCTTCTGAATCGTAAAATACTTGCACAAATAGCTATATTAAATAGGAATTGTCTTTATATGATTTCCAATGAAATCATAAAATAAGTAAATTGTAAGGAATCCGACACAATATTTGAAATGGAGTTTCGCTGGAGAATGAACTCCGGGAAGGTAGAGTAGAAATTAATATGATAAAAAGAATATGATAAAGTCGCTCAAAATAAAATGAGTGAACACGCCGAATATTCAATAAAAAAAGATTTCTTCTTCCCCATTCTTGTTTGTTTTTTTCTTACAATACGACAATCCAATCTGGATCCTCGAATTTTTCCGAACAAAACATCAATCTGTGTTTGAGTTCAAATTGGAATTTTGATTCAATTGAAGAGTAAGCTTATTTTTTATTTATTTCTGGTTCTAAGACCAATAGTTCTGACGGTCGACTCGCCTCTTTCAAATTGTTTCTCATTATTAAGAAAAGGTAACAAAGATAAAATACGAGCTTGTTTTATAGCAATAGTAATTAATCTTTGTTGTTTTAAGGTCAATCTATTTACCCGTCTAGATAATATTTTTCCTTGTTCACTAATAAATCGACTAATTAAACTCATGTTTCTATAATCAATTCGATCCCCCGATTGGATCGGGGGCAAACGCCTACGAAAAGATCGCTTGGATTTAAGAAAGAATCGCTTGGATTTATCCATGGTTTGTTTATTCCTTATCCCGAAAATCCTATTTCAATCTGATCAAAAATGATTTAGGATTAAAAAAGAGGATTTGATTTTTTTTATATTTATTTTATTTTTATATTTATTTTTTTTATATTAATATTAAAATATTTATATTAATATTTTAATTGAAGTTCTATTTTTAAGTTCTATTATAGCTTTAAGCTATATTATAGAAATCTTGTTCGATATCTATATAATATGGTATTTCTAAATAAGGTATTTCTATATAATAATATGGTATATAGATAGAATATGTCCCCTTTCATGTTCCTTGTAAAAGTGACATACCGACACCTTGATTTGATTCAATCTATTTCTTTATCTCCCCGTGAATCCTATGTTTGTAACAATAGGGACAGAATTTTCTCAATTCTAATCGACTAGGAGTATTATGTCGATTCTTTTGAGTAATATATCTGGAAATGCCCGTTGATTCTTTATTAACACCCTTTCCCTTTCGAACACAATTGGTACATTCTAAAATAACCGTTACACGGACTTCTTTACCCTTGGCCATGAACCCCCCTTCTTTCTTTGAGTTTTTGATGAGTTTTTGATTGAACCAACTCTTCGATTTTCCGATTTAAAGGGAAAAAGGAAGGAAAAAAAAATAGAAGTTGCTAACTCGAAATTATGAAAGATTATTTCGTTGCAATCACAACCCAATATAATAAGTAATAGTAAATAAATATTAAGTAAAATAATGATTCCGAACTCTATTTAGAATAGAATTCTATTCTAAGTCGAAGTATAGTATTTCATTTTACTATCTTGTATGATATTCTTGTCTTAGACACATTTCGCTTTCCGTTTTCACTAGATTATTTATCAATTGAATTGGAGAACCCGAATTTCGACGAGGTTGAATCCACTTTTTTATTTCTCTTTCCTCTTTTCTTTATTCTACTTACCTTCTTTATTTTACTTAATTGTATCTAATTCTATTTTATCTAAAAGAAAAGAGGGGGAGGGATTAGTCACAGATCTTTTGATTCTCTCTCTAATCTTCTTCACCCCTTCCCATGTCAATAACTAGAATGAAAAAAAAGGGAATGTCAACGCATCCGGGAATAATCGATTGATCTCTATCAATAGACCTGCTAAAGCCCCGAACCATAGAGTACTTAGTACCGGTGCCACGGAAAGATATGTTTTTAGATCTTGCATTGAAAATCCTCCTTCTTTATTCTTTTTTGTAATAATGTATGATGTTAATACATATATGATCAGCTGTATATGTAAGTAGTTAAGGACCGCTTGTATTTGTACACGGAATTCCTAATTCAAATTGAAATGTACACCGATTCGGTAGATAAGATTTTCCCTTTCTGAAAACTGAAAAATACATCCCTTTCTGCCTGAGCATTCCAAAAAAATATTCAGTTTTCAGTTTTTTTTTACGATGGGTTTCATATATTTCATAATATATATCTAATAATATAGATTAGATAATATCTATTAGAATATATATTAGATATAGAAACCTTCTACTATTATTATATCTTATATGAGACCAAAAAAAAAGAAATGGCAAGATAACTTGTATGTATATCAATGGATAAAAAAAATAAGGATTTTGAAAACAAGACAAGGATTCTCTACAATGACACTGTAAACCAATTGAAAGGGATGTAGCGCAGCTTGGTAGCGCGTTTGTTTTGGGTACAAAATGTCACGGGTTCAAATCCTGTCATCCCTACCTATTACTTCTCCTCTGAGCAGTAATGAAATCAATTAAAATCGTGCATACATAATCTTTTTTTATAGTATATCATTTTATACTATATCATATAGTATATGATACTATATGCATACAAGATGTATTGGGGTTACAAAACAAAATACTCTTCTTTATAGTCTTATCTATTGTGATAAGAAAGCGCTCTTAGTTCAGTTCGGTAGAACGTGGGTCTCCAAAACCCGATGTCGTAGGTTCAAATCCTACAGAGCGTGATTCGGGTCTTGGTTAGGTTAAGCCGAAAATGACACTCAAAAAATTGAACAGTAATCTGAATTTGACCTCCCGTGAATTAAAGACAAGAGGAGGTCAATCAAAAAAAAGATGTTAATTAATCAAAAGTCCAACTGATCACCACGTCTGTATTGTAAATATGCAGTTACAAATAATCCAGCTAAAGTAATAGGAATTAGACCTAAGACAATTCCAAATAGAAAAACTTCAATCATTTCAATTTGTTTGAAGGGAAAAAGGAGAGGTAATATCTATCCCTAAATAGTAATCCGGATTATCCATCAATCTCAATGACCACTAATTCGAAATTGATGCGGTAAGGAACTATAGAATATATGAATACCACAAAAAGAAATCTTTTTGTGAGTTGTATTCATTCAATTAATTTCAAATAAGTCGTATCTTGGTCAGACCAATAAATAGAGCCGAGGTTATAGTTAAAGCCGCTAGTAGAAAACCGAAAAAACTAGTTATAGTAAGCATGAAGATGAAGGAGCTAAATGAAATATGTTCTTTTTATACATATGCTTATAAAGCACTTTCCTAAGTTTCAAGTTTTGAAAGATACTAAGAAAAAATACCAATTCAAATGAAAGAATAAGTTCGCGTGACAGTTGTTAACTCATCAATCATTATAAACGGTATTAACAAAAAGAGAGAAGGAGGGGGTAGAAAAAGAAATCAATTAATCATTTCTAACATCTACCCATCCCGTGATTCGGAATCGCGGGATTCATTAGACAACTCTTGAGTAAACTAATATTAAAATATAAAATAATAATAAGTAAGAAAGCCGTCATGTAACTTCATTCAAAAAATGAAACTTTCTTTGAATTCATATGGAACAAAATTAGAAAATCATCGTATCGAATCCATTTTTTTTCTTTTAGAATAAAAAGTGACCTTATAATACCTCTCATT